AATTGATCCCCCGTTACTGTTCAGAAGATAAGTAATAGGTAGGGATGACAGGATTTGAACCCGTGACATTTTGTACCCAAAACAAACGCGCTACCAAGCTGCGCTACATCCCTTTCAATTGGTCTACAATGTCATTGTAGAGAATCCCTGCTTTGTTTTCCATATCTTTATTTCCTCTATTGATATACACTACACAAATATCTTGTCATTTCTCCTTTTTGGTCTCATATAATAATATAATTATATTAAAAATAGTAAAAGACTTCTAATATATTTCTATTATATAAAGTATGAAATAAAGTATGAAATAAATATGAGACCCCGTAAAAAAATGAATATTTTTCGAGAATTTCTGGCATAAAGGGGCGTATTTTTTTTTTTTAAGATTAAGAAAAGTAATATCTATTTTGCACATTTCAAGTTGTACATTTCAACTTGAATTAGGGATTCCGCGTACAAATATAAGCGGTCGGTCATTAAGTACATATACACATCTGGGTATATATGTATTACCATTATGTATTAGAAATAATAAAGAAATAGGAGAATTTAAAATGCGAGATCTAAAAACATATCTCTCCGTGGCACCGGTAGTAAGTACTCTATGGTTCGGGTCTTTAGCAGGTTTATTGATAGAGATCAATCGTTTTTTTCCGGATGCGTTGATATTCCCCTTTTTTTCATTCTAGTTATTGATATGGGAGGGGGGGAAGAGGATTAGAGAGACAATAAAATATCTGTAACTAATCCCTTCCCTTTTTTTATAATATACGTTAGAAAAACAAATAAAGGGATTCCTCCTCGGTGAAACCAGTAACTCAAACCGGGTTTAAATTAAATTAATATAAAATATAGTGAAATGAAATGGTTGGGTCAATAATATCATCCAAGATACTGAAATGAAAATTAAATGCTGTACGACAATTTTAAATTATAAATCTAGTAATATAGTTAGAAATCATTATATTAATTATTATTACTATATTCATTTATATTGATTTATTGCAACGAAATCTTTCTTTCATAATTCGATTTCGAGTTACCTGTTTCTTTTTTTTTTCGTTCCTTTCTTCTTCCTCGTTTCGGATCGGAAAATTAAAGAATTGAATGAATCAAAAATAAAAGGAGGCTCATGGCCAAGGGTAAAGATGTCCGAGTAACGGTGATTTTGGAATGTACCAGTTGTGTTCGAAATCGTGTTAATAAGGAATCAATGGGCATTTCTAGATATATTACTCAAAAGAATCGACATAATACGCCTAGTCGATTGGAATTGAGAAAATTCTGTCCCTGTTGTTACAAACATACGATTCACGGGGAGATAAAGAAATAGATCGAACCGGCCGCTCGTGTGTCAGTCTTCCGTTACAAGGAAGATGAAAAATTACATATTAGATATATCTAATAGCCATTGATTTAAATATAAACAAACCAAATCCTATTTCGATCGGATCAACCGTGATGGAGAATTAAGAAATAGGATCTTTAGGATAAGGAATAAACAAACCATGGATAAATCCAAGCGAATCTTTCTTAAATCCAAGCGATCTTTTCGTAGGCGTTTGCCTCCGATCCAATCGGGGGATCGAATTGATTATAGAAACATGAGTTTAATTAGTCGATTTATTAGCGAACAAGGAAAAATATTATCTAGACGGGTGAATCGATTGACCTTAAAACAACAACGATTAATTACTATTGCTATAAAACAAGCTCGTATTTTATCTCCGTTACCTTTTCTTAATAACGAGAAACAATTTGAAAGAAGCGAGTCAACCGCTAGAACTACTGGTCTTAGAACCAGAAAAAAAAGAGGCTGACTCTTGAATTGAATCAAAAAAAATTCCAATCCAAACTCAAATACGGATTGACGCTTTTTTTTTCTAAAAATAGGAAATCCAGATTTGATTGTCGTTCGAAAAAAAAAAAATTGGGGAAGAAGAATAAATTTTTTTTATTGAACGTGTTTCTTCATTTTCATTTTGACTACTTTTTCATATTTTATTATACTAATTTCTACTCTACCTTCCCAGAGTTCATTTTCCAGGGAACTCCATTTAAACCATTACAACGGATTCCTTCCACTCTCTTTATTTTATAATCTCATTGGAAATCATATAAAGACAACACCTATTTAATATAGCTATTTGTGCAAGTATTTTACGATTAAGAAGCAACTGTTTCTTGTACAGATTGTGTATTAATTTACTATAACTAAAGTATACTTTGTTGTCTCTAATTACTGCATTTATACGAGTGATCCACAAACGACGAAAATCTCTCTTTTGTCTACCCCTATCCCGATGAGCCGAAACCAAAGCTCTTATTTTCTGTTGAGTAATAGTCCGCGTAAGTCTTGAATGAGCCCCTCGAAAAGTTGATGCAAATAAACGAATTTTTGTTCTACGTCTTCGAGCTATATACCCTCGTTTAATTCTGGTCATTGAATAAATGAAACTTTGATGAATAACTAATTGATTTCCTTTCTTTCAGTTATTCCCTTCCCGTGTCCTAGTCTATTAATAACAAAACGGATTCTTCCAATGTATAAAATAAAAATTCCAATGGCTTTTGCTACTCTAACCTTCCCGACCACGATTTTTTTCTAGGCATTTCCCCTCGAAAATAAAAATTGTATTGATACTAGGTAAAACACATAGTAAATAAAAAAGTAAAGGTAATAAATATAAAGGGATTATAGTGGGTTCCATCGTTTCTATGGTTATTTCTTAAACGGCGAGGTCCTCTCTATACACCGGAGCCCTTCCCTCATTTAATCAATGTTATTGTTAACTTGTACAGTTCACACTCTTTGGCTCTACCCATAATTATCTAGTACTAGGTCTTTCACAACGAGATCTACTTATACAGTAACGGTATTTAATTATGAAGATTAGCTGAGTAGCTGACCCTGTTAGTCCGTTCTTGAAAGAATAAGGCCTCAATTTTTTACTTTTTAAAATAAGATTTCCCCTGCTTAATGAATACCATTTGATATCAATGGGGAACTCTTTCTCATCTTAAATTAAAAATGGAGCTGATTGGATTTGCACCAACGGGAACCATACATTTGATACCCCAATCGAAGGATAGATCTTTTTTTTAAGATATTGAATATTCAGTGGAGTTCGTCCATTCTATCCTACTCACAGGTACGGATCGGTGATACTGGATCAATTGTTTTCTTTCTTTTGTCATGGTCTGAACGAGTCGCACATACACCCTAGTACATGTTCCTCGTCGCTGAGGACATCCTCCAAGAGCGGGGGATTTCGTGACATTTCTGATTGGCTGTCTTGTGTTTCTAATAAGTTGTTTAATAGTTGGCATGTTGAATCATATATATAATGGGCTGGTTTAGATCGATCTTAACCGGATGCTTAGGAATTCTTTTTTTCTATATTTTTCATTTCGATATTAAAAAATTAGATTAATAAATAGAATATTAAATCCGGTAAGAAAAAAAAATACCAAATCACTAATTCGTGTGAAATCCTTGTTCTTTTTCTTTGTTATTCAGTCGCTACAAGATCAACAATTCCATGAGCTTGGGCTTCTGTTGCTGACATAAAAACATCTCTTTCCATGTCTTCGGATACAACCCATAAGGGTTTGCCTGTCCTTTGTGCATAAACCCTTGTGATGGTTTCGCGTAGCTTCAGCAGTTCTTCCGCTTCCAGGATAAATTCTCCCGTCTGTGCCTCATAAAAAGAACTAGCAGGTTGATGGATCATTACCCTGATGATATAATGATATAACATAAAAATGTTTCTTCTATCTCGCATGATGAAAGTGAAAGGTGAGGAGATAAAGAATAAAAAAAAAAAAAAATATAATTGAACAACCGTACAGGCAGCTTTTGCGCATTGCATACGGCTCTATAATGGAATTCACTTTTTTTACCTTACTTACATCGAATAAATAAAAAAAAAATTATAGGGTTTAGCAGACTCAGGTTAGTAAATGATCCAATAACCACCCTTCCTTTTGTAGTAGTTCAAAAATACTATAAAAATACTATGATGGTTCCGTTGCTTTATATATTTATTTCGTCTGTTATTTAGCAATCCCAAAGTTTCTTTTTTTTTTTTATTTTCAAATAAAAAAAGATTTTTTTCTTTCATATTCTTTCATAACATAAATATTGTTAAGATTAAGAGCCCCTGGTGTGAAAATAAAAAAGTTTGTGACGCTGAAATAGGCCTCCCGATAGATTGGATAAAATCGAAAATACCTTTTATCTCATACTACTCTTTCGATACATAATCTAAGGGTTTTAAAATAATTTCTCATATCGAATTCGAAGTGCCATGCTATTATTACTTAATATTCATATTTAATATAGTGTGAAGGCATAGTTTTCTTTTTTCTCTCAAATCAAATAAAAAACTCATTGGCGCCGAGCGTGAGGGAATGCTAGACGTTTGGTAATTTCCCCTCCGACAAGAATAAAAGATCCCATCGAAGCGGCTAATCCCATGCATACTGTCTGTATATCTGGTCGCACAAATTGCATAGTATCATAAATAGCTACTCCGGGTATTACCCATCCGCCAGGAGAGTTTATAAACAAATACAGATCTTTGGTATCATCCTCTATGCTGAGATATACCATAAGACCAATAAGTTGATTCGAGATCTCGCTATCAACCCCCTGGCCTAAAAAAAGTAATCTTTCTCGATAAAGTCGGTTGATTGGGATAAAAGAGTATCCCTTAGAAACCGTACATGCACCTTTTGATGCATACGGTTCAACAAAAATAATGAAAAAAAGGAATCAATGTGTAGATTCTAGCTTTTTTTTCATAACAGGTTTTTTTAACTTTTAAAAAGGGACTTTTCTTTCATTTTTTAAGAAAGATGCGTTTTGGCCTGTTTATCTAAAAAAAAATTACTAAACTTATCTGACTAACTTCTCATTGATGTATTGTTTCATCGAGATACAATCTAAATCGCGATGTAATTTTCTTGTTGCTGACTGGGCTTCTTCAATTTTTTTAGGTTTATGCTCTACTCCGAGTAAAGATCCGCCCGATTTGGATTTGCACATATAGGACAAATGCCCCAATACCACGTCCTTTTTCTACGACCCCCCCCTTTTTTTTTTTCAATTTAATTTATTTCACGTCTTTCAACAAATATTCAACGCATTCATCATATTACTCGATTTATTAATAGTTTGAGATCACTTCTATTTAGTATTTCTATTTATAAATATATAGAAATAACTAAAATATGCTATTAAGTCGTAATCCTAAATATATTTATTACCAATTGGTTTTCTTTCTAAACGGAGCCTGGATACTTCATTTGATTGGTCTAACCAAGCCAACCATAAATTATTTTAATTGATAATATTAATACGTATCCCCTCCCTAAAAAATGGATCTAATTGCACTTCACGCTCCAAATTTTTGATAATTGAATCAATCTTTCTTGGGCGAAAGAGGGGATATCTCTATCGGGGAAGAGAACGGGGAAATACCATATGCCCAATATATCTGACAAGTCGCACTATACGTCAATCCACAATGCATCTTCCTCTCCAGGACTTCGAAAAGGTACTCTTGGAACACCAATAGGCATTAAATAAAAGAAAATTTAAGTACTATATCTCACTTTGATGTGAAAGCGTAACAGTGGGTTTGGTTTAGTGGCCTAATATAATACTATTGATTTTATATCCTATTTTATTATCCTATTTTATCCCTAGATTGACTAAGTTCATAAAAAAAGAAGACAAAATGAATAAAGGAAAATTCTTACAAATAAGTCCTTTGAATGATGAACAAATATATATACATTCACTCATATAAAATGGTACTAACCCCCTTACCATTGCGTATTGGTACTTATCGGGTGTAGAATAGATCTGCTTCTTTTTGTTCCTACGAACAAAAGGGTTTCGTTATTACTAAAAGTAATTATTACGAAAAGCATCAAACAAATATTAATCCTTTCCCCAAGAGAATCCCCTAAAAAAGGGGTCCATAGCATAGTTTTCTCCAATGCAATAAAGTTACATTGTGTCTATTTTTCGTTGATAAAGGGGTATTTCCATGGGTTTGCCTTGGTATCGTGTTCATACCGTCGTATTGAATGATCCCGGTCGTTTGATTTCTGTCCATATAATGCATACAGCTCTGGTTGCTGGTTGGGCCGGTTCGATGGCTCTATACGAATTAGCCGTTTTTGATCCCTCTGACCCTGTTCTTGATCCAATGTGGAGACAGGGTATGTTCGTTATACCCTTCATGACTCGTTTAGGAATAACGAATTCATGGGGTGGTTGGAGTATTACAGGGGGGACTGTAACGAATCCGGGTATTTGGAGTTACGAAGGTGTGGCCGGGGCACATATTGTGTTTTCTGGCTTGTGTTTTTTGGCAGCTATCTGGCATTGGGTGTATTGGGATCTCGAAATATTTACTGATGAACGTACAGGAAAACCCTCTTTGGATTTGCCTAAGATCTTTGGAATTCATTTATTTCTCTCAGGAGTGGCTTGCTTTGGTTTTGGTGCATTTCATGTAACAGGATTGTATGGTCCTGGAATATGGGTGTCCGATCCTTATGGACTAACCGGAAGGGTACAAGCCGTAAATCCAGCGTGGGGTGTGGAGGGTTTTGATCCTTTTGTTCCGGGAGGAATAGCTTCTCATCATATTGCAGCAGGGACCTTAGGCATATTGGCAGGTCTATTCCATCTTAGTGTTCGTCCACCCCAACGTCTATACAAAGGATTACGTATGGGAAATATTGAAACCGTCCTTTCCAGTAGTATTGCCGCTGTCTTTTTTGCAGCTTTTGTAGTTGCTGGAACTATGTGGTATGGTTCAGCAACTACCCCGATTGAATTGTTTGGTCCTACGCGCTATCAATGGGATCAAGGATACTTCCAACAAGAAATATATCGACGAATTGGTGCTGGCTTAGCCGAAAATCAAAGTTTATCCGAAGCTTGGTCTAAAATTCCTGAAAAACTGGCTTTTTATGATTACATCGGCAATAATCCGGCAAAAGGTGGATTATTCAGAGCGGGCTCCATGGACAACGGGGATGGAATAGCCGTTGGGTGGTTAGGACATCCTATCTTTAGAGATAAAGAGGGGCGTGAACTTTTTGTACGTCGTATGCCGACGTTTTTTGAAACATTTCCGGTTGTTTTGGTCGACGGGGACGGAATTGTTAGAGCGGATGTTCCTTTTAGAAGGGCAGAATCAAAATATAGTGTCGAACAAGTAGGTGTAACTGTTGAGTTCTATGGTGGCGAACTGAACGGAGTCAGTTATAGCGATCCCGCTACTGTGAAAAAATATGCTAGACGTGCTCAATTGGGTGAAATTTTTGAATTAGATCGTGCTACTTTGAAATCCGATGGTGTTTTTCGTAGCAGTCCAAGGGGTTGGTTTACCTTTGGGCATGCTTCGTTTGCTTTGCTCTTCTTTTTCGGACACATTTGGCATGGTGCTAGAACCCTGTTTAGAGATGTTTTTGCTG